CCCCGGATGGTTAGAAATCGAAAGAGTAAGTACGATTTGGAATGCTTCTGTAGAACTACTAAAGTAACAAATATTCGAATTGGATTAGATTAATATCGGTGGATCATTTATCAGTCATTCATTGAATGATAAATAACTACAAGTGACGGAGATACACGATTTAAATAACGGAAAATCCAATATTTCAAAAGAGTATCGAGAATGACTGGAAAAGTGGAAACAAGACCAGATATCATTTGATCATTATGAACAAATCCAAAATCTTTGTAGACAGAGCCAATCATTAGTTCCCAACCGCGGGGTGAATGGAATCCGATACATAAATCCGTTAATAAAAGAATTGAAAAAGCTTTTACTGTGTCGCTTAAGTTATATAGGAATTCCTGAGCCAAAGAGTTAAGAATAACAAGTTCTTCATTACCAAAAATGGAATAACCGCTTAGAATAACAAAAGAGATTATATTTGTCGATAAGTGCAAAATCGTATGGATACGATCCTCATTCTGTATCTTGATTAATTGGATCGTTTCTTTGTGGATTCCTATACCAAGCTTTTGTAATCGTGTCTCCGAGTGTTCCTTGATCATTTCGTCCAAGAGGAGGATTTCCTCTAATTCTATGAACCTTTCTAGAATACTCTTTTCTTGAATATCATTCAAGAAAATTTCGGATTGCCCAGTATTCCACCAATTAGTAACCCAAGATTCCATACTTTTCGTAAATGAGAGAGAAATCCACCAGGGCAAAAAGACTATAGATGCAAAATACAAAAGAGGAGTGAATGCTTTCTTTTTTGCCATTTTTTCTCATCTGTGAATTGTTAATCAACGCACCTCATTCGTCGTCTCTATGCGATCTATCGAATATTTCTTTCATACATGAGTTCTATACAAGAACTCAAACCTATGAATCTATTTTATTTGTATTTCTTATTTTCTTTGAATCTAGAAAGAATACAGAAATAGACTAAGACGCCACTTCGAATTTGAATGAAGAAATAATCAAAAATATTGTTTCCAGATATCTCAATTGGTCAAATTCAAAATCAAAACAAGTGCCTCCGAACGAGCGAAAGAAGCACTTTAAGGAATGAAAAGGAATGAATATTATTGAGATTTTGAGAAGAAAGAATTTCTTTTCTATCAAAATATCCAATATTTGGAAAAAATTCCACCGATTACCCATAGCCAGGAATAGAATAATTGAGGGAAAGATATTGTGATGATCAAAAAGAATGAGTGGCAAAGGAACCCATTTTTTTTGGGTTCCAGATGTATTCTATACCAAATAAAGAACCATTGTCAAGAGCATCATCATAGAATCGAATTCTTCTCACAGAATAGAAGAAGAAAAGTCAAATGTCAAGGGTATTTTTCGGAACTACTCGGGATCCACTTTTCTCTCTTTGTTTTTCTTAAAACAAAGAGAGAAAATCTTAGGAATCATTGTACATTTCAATTTGAATTAGGGATACTGCATATTTGATTCCATCCATAAATCGATTTTCTTCCCTATGAGTTCGAATCTCAATAAGAATGCTAGTTCTTACTCTTCCTATTTCTATATTCTATTATGAGATTTCTTTCTGTCCTAGTTAATCCTGATTCGACATTAGAAGTATATTGACTATAAACTTTCATCCAACAGGTGTTCCAAACGTTTGGGTAGTGTATTCTCTTGTGCTGGCTTCAAGATGTCTACCACTACCATTACCATGCGTTCCCAATATTTACTAAGATAGTTGGGTGGCTCTTTAGCCGAAGGAGACGGAGTAGCCGCTTCCTCATTTGAAGGAGTTACGAACTCCTCATCTTTTGAAAGCATTAGAGGACTCTGATGATCAGATTCATCACCAGATTCATCATTCGATTGATCATCAGATTGATGATCAGATTCATCATCAGATTCATCATTCGATTGATCATCAGATTCATCATCAGATTGATGATCAGATTCATCATCAGATTGATCATCAGATGAATCTAATGATTCATTATCAGATTCATCATCTGATTCATCATCAGATTCATCATCTGATTGATCACCAGATGGCTCATCAGATTGATCATCAGATTGATGATCAGATTCATCATCAGATTCATCATTCGATTGATCATCAGATTCATCATCAGATTGATGATCAGATTCATCATCAGATTGATCATCAGATGAATCTAATGATTCATTATCAGATTCATCATCTGATTCATCATCAGATTCATCATCTGATTGATCACCAGATGGCTCATCAGATTGATCATCAGATTGATGATCAGATTCATCATCAGATTCATCATTCGATTCATCATCTGATTGATCACCAGATGGCTCATCAGATTGATCATCAGATTGATGATCAGATTCATCATCAGATTCATCATTCGATTCATCATCTGATTGATCACCAGATGGCTCATCAGATTGATCATCAGATTGATCATTAGATTGATCATCAAGTTTATCATCAGATTGATCATCTGATGAATCTAATGATTCATCA